CCATGCATATTGGTATATATGTTCCATAATCAAATATCTAAATTTTTTATTTAAATTTTATTTTTTGTTTACGATTCGCCGGTTCTTGCCTCTTTTGAATTGAAAGAAGCCAATAAAAAAAATCAAGTTTTTATTTTACATAACTTAAAAAAATAGAATTTGTTAATTTACTATTTTATATTAAATAAAATTTTTAATTAATATTATTAAACATTTTTTATTTTAATATTCAAACCAAGAAGTTCTAATTGGTCAAATAATTAATTTGTTAGTAAAAGTAAATCCTTAATTATTTAAGTAAATGTAAAATGTTGAAGTCTCTGAAGTAGGAATCAAAAAAAATTCTACTTTCATTTACAGTTAAGTTATTTATAATATATATAATAAAGATAAAAAAATTAGACTAAAAAATAGTATGAATCAGAAGATCTACTAAAAATCTAATAAACAATCTAATAAAAAAATAAGTAATACAAAAAACTAGGAACTAGTTATTTTAATAAGTTTATTCAGTAGTTTATTCATAATTATTAACTGGTTTTACGAAAAATTATTTGATTGTCTTCCGTTCCAAACGAAAAACAAAAAAACATAGAAAAATATTCTTTTTTTTTTATAGTTATATATTTTATATAGTTTATAGAAAAAAAGGATATGATACCTCTTACTTTACTTTACTACTTTACCATAACATAGAATAAAAAAAAATCACTAAAATGTCTCAAATTATGGATTCTTTAAACAAATTAATTTATGGGATTAAATTATGGATATCATTTCAATTTGAAAATTGGAAATTCGATTTATTTAGATTTTCGAAAAAAAAAGAAAAAATTCAAGCTTTTCAATTAAGATTTGCTAACTTAAATTTTTCGATGTGGCTTAATATGCACATGTAAATTAAATGAAATACAGCAAAAATATACAAAATATATAGAGATCTTAAGTATAAGTAGAAATTTTGATTAATTATTTAATTTTTATTAAATTTATTCATCAATTTCGCACGAAGTATTTTAAATTATAAATAAATATTATACTCCATAGAAAATTTTGTTTCTCCTAATTGAATATTTTAGGGAATTTTAATATATATATATTTCATATATTTTTAGTTAGATTATGCTTTTCTATAATGAAAAATTTGACTAAGAGGCCCTGTATGGTATAGAATCTAAAAAATACATGGATATTGAATAGTAAACAAAGATTCGTTTTGACCTATAGATGTTTTTCACATCCAACTACAACAATGAGTAATCCATTTTAAATGGCAGTTCCAAAAAAACGTACTTCTATTTCCAAAAAGCATATTCGTAAAAATTTTTGGAAAAAAAAGGGATATTGGGCAGCGTTAAAAGCTTTTTCAATAGCAAAATCTCTTTATTCCGGGAATTCGACTTTGTTTATAGAAAAAAAAAAAATAAAAAAAATCTTCGTCGAATACGAACAATCGAAATACGAACAATAGAAGTCGGCCTAACCCAAAAAAATCTTATAAGAAATTAGAACGATGATGCATCTTATAGTAAACAAAGTAAAACGATTCTACTATAGTAGGAATCAAAAAATTTGAAACAAAAAAAGGAGTTTTATATGATTTTTCCATCTTTTCTACTAGGTAATTCCGCATCTCTAGCTATGAAGCTAATGAATTCGGTCGTTGTGGTCGGACTCTATTATGGATTTCTGAACACATTATCCATAGGCCCTTCTTATCTCTTACTTATCCAAGCTCATTTTCAGGTTATAGAAGAAGGAGAAGAAGAAGCAATCGAGAAGGAGGTAGCCGCATCAACTGGTTTTATGATAGGACAGCTCCTGATATTCATATCGATCTATTATAGGCCTCTGCGCCTAGTATTGAGTAGGCCTCGTACAAGAACTCTCATAACTGTACCTTATCTTTACCTTCATTACATGTGGTACAGTTACGAAGACTTTTTTGTTGATGATGGACCTACTCGCAAAAATTCAATGCGTGCGCGTAATCTCAGCATTCAATGTATATTCCTGAATAATCTCTTTTTTCAATTATTGAGCCATTTCTTTTTTTTCCCAAGTACAATGTTTTTCAGATTACTCAACGTTTATAGGTTTCGATACAACAACAAGATATTATTTTTAACAAGTAGTTTTTTTGGTTGGTTAATTGGTCACATTTTATTCATGAAATCGGTTAGATTCGTATTAGTATGGATACAGCAAAATTATTTGGTTAGACCGACAAAGCCCCTTAGATCTAAAAAGTACCTTTTCTATGTGTTTCGATTTTATCAGAATTTGATCTTCGATTTGAGAAATTCTTTTGGTCTAATCGGTGGTATTCTCGTATTTTTTACATGTCTACTCATTTTTAACAAAATGCCGTTACCTATTTTGACTTATAAACCGAAAGAAGCCGAAGTGGAAATAGATCAAAAAAAAGCTGAAGAATATTTTTATAGAATAGGCCTAGCGAAAGAAGGGGAATTTACCAAAGAAGAGCCTTCTTTTAAACTTTTTAAAGTTTTTAAAGAAGCATTCTATAAAAAAATCCCAACTTCTGATCAAAATGATGGAAAAAAAAGAATTTCTTTTTCACATCCACCTAGTTTAGCCGCTTTCTCGGAAATGATACAAAAAAAGACTTCTTTGTCTACAACAGAAAAATTATCATCTGATGAACTGTACAATTATGGGATTCGTACCAATGAACAAAAAAAGAACAGCTTAAGCACTGAATTTTCTAAAAAAATTGCAGTTTTAGACAGAAAAGGGCTTAAAGGGATAAATGTATTGGAAAAAAAAACTCGATTAGCCGATAAAAAAAAAGATAAAATACAATATTTCCAAAAAACATCTGATTCCCTTAAGAGGGGGTCCTCTCGTGGACACCCCAAAAAGCCGCCTGCACCCACACCCTTCAAAAGATTAACTGACCTCTTCTTTCTTCCACCCGAAGCTCAACTTATAAAAAATAATGAAAGGTACCTAGAAAAATGTAGACCCGACGCGATAATTATAGCAGAATTTAGGTATTTCATGTCTTTTATAAACGATTCCTTGGCTCAAAGTAAAGGGTTTCATCAAAATTTTATTGAAAGGGAGGGAAAAATAAAAGAAATCGAGAAAAAAACTCTTTTCTGGCCATCCGATCGACTAAAAAATATACAACAATTACGGAAACAAGAAAAAGATGCGGTGTTAGTGGAGGCTGATATTGCCGGAATGCCATGCAGGCGTGCAACTGTTTTGCTTTCTGGAGGGGAGAGTGACACAGATGAAAAAGAATCCAAAAAATTACATTTCAAACGTTATGTACCAAGATCACAATTTCGTCGAGAATTGATCAAAGGTTCCATGCGTGTTCAAAAATGTAAAACGAGTGTTTGGTCAATATATCTAGAAAACCCACATTCCAGCAGATTTTTTACAAACAGAATAGGTTCTTTGTTTTATACTTTTCTTAAGTATTGCGAGTTTATTAGAGGAATTTTTCTAGAGTATACGGGAAAAATCTCAGAATTTGAACGTTTGGTTTATTACTCTTCTTTCGAAGATGTCCTTCTTACTATAGAAGAATTGGAAAACGAGCCGACCGAAGGGGAAAAAATAGACGAACAAATAATGGAGGCCGAAAGAGCCTGGGAGGAGGAGTATACGTACGGTCAACCACTAAGGGCCGCGCTTCTAGGCGCCCAGGCAATTCTTAGAAAATATATTATATTCCCTTTATTGATAGTAGCGAAAAATATTGGCCATATGTTATTATTGCAACGGACTGAGTGGTCGCAAGATTTCAAAGAGTGGAAGAACGAGGTATATATAATACGTACCTATAACGGTATTCCATTCTCAACCGAAAAACTTCCTGAATACTGGTCAGAAGACGGTTTCCAGATAATGGCAGTATCTCCTTTCCGCCTAAAACCTTGGCACGACGGATATAGGCCTTTTGATCGAGACCCTTATCAAGGTGTTAATAAATTTGATAGTTATGATGAAGTTGGTCCTACAGAAAAAAAAAAGGGGTCTTTTAATAATATTAAGCAATCAAATAATAATATTAAGCTATCATGTAAAAAGATAAGATTTGATGAGCGAGTACGCCAAGTATTTGCGCGAATACGCCAAGTATTTGCGCGAATACGCCACGAATTTGAGCAAGCACGCCAAGTATTTGCGCGAATAGGCCGCGAATTTGAGCGAGTACATAAAAAACTGTATCCATTTCATAAAAAGTATAAAATTAGGAATAAGAAATTACGCAGAAATAAACTTCGGGAATCATATAAAAAACAACAGGAATTTTATAAAGAGGGATTATATCAAAAACTTTGGGAATTACATAAAAAACTTTGGGAATTACATAAAAGGGAATTATATGATATACTTCAGGAATTTTATAAAAAACTTCAGGAATTATATAATACACTTCAGGAATTCTATAATATACTTCAGGAATTATATAAAGAATATAAGCAAGTCGATAATCAAGCTAAGGAAGCAATTAAAAAACTTAAGGAATTATATAAAAAAAAATAAAAAAAAAAGCTGAAAAAAAAGCTGAAGAAAAAGCTGAAGAAAAAGATATTGAATTGCCGTCGTATAAGCCTCGTAGACATTCGTATCCTTCACTTAAGCTTCGTACTCGTATGTATACCGGAGATGGGTATACGTTTTATAGAACTTGGCGTAATGCTAATATGAGGAGGCAGACGGGTGGAGGTACCCCTGCTCTTCCTCCGTTGCCGGAGGAGGAGCCTCCTACATCTTTATCAAAATTTTTACAAAAAGGAATATTAATTATTGAAGGATATCCAGCGTCTATGTTTATAAATAATGGGAATTTTCTTATGTATCAAATGATAGGTATTTCACGGGCTCATAGGAGTAGACACAAAATTAATCAAAAAATATACAGATACATAGACAAAAACAATTCTGATTTGCTTATTCTTGAAAATATTTTATTACCTAGACGTCGTCGAGAATTGAGAATTCTAACTTGTTTCAACCCAAGGAATAATAAAGTTGTGGATAAAAACCCAGTATTTTACAATGGGAATAGGGTAAAAAACGGTAGTCAATTTTTTGATAAAAGCAAAGATCTTGATCGAGATAAAAAGAAACTTATCAAATTCAAATCCTTTCTTTGGCCGAATTATCGATTAGAAGATTTAGCTTGTATGAATCGTTATTGTATCCATACTAATAACGGCAGTCGTTTTAGTATGTTAAGAATACGTATGTATCCACGATTAAAAACTCATTTATGATACATTTATCTTATATATTCCTTATCGTCTAGTAGATAAATAGATGCGCACGCGCCTTGTCTTAGCGTCCAATTTCGATACATGATACTAATTGGATAACGTATCAATTAGATCCAGAAATGAATCAACAGAATTTTCTTTATTCATTTTGATAAAATGAATAAAGAAAATTCTGATTATTATGTGTACCAGATAAAAATAGCTGGCATTATTATTACTGATCGGCAAAATTCCATATTTGGTAAAAAAAAAAAGAAGTTTTAAATTTTATGACAAAAAAATCATTCATATCTGTTATTTCGCATGAAGAAAAAGAAGAAAACAGGGGATCCGTTGAATTTCAAGTATTCCGTTTTAGCAATAAGATAGGAAGACTTACTTCACATTTGAAATTGCACAAAAAAGACTATTCATCTCAGAGAGGTCTACGAAAAATTCTAGGAAAACGGCAACGACTACTGGCTTATTTGTTAAAAAAAGATGGAGTACGCTATAAAGAATTAATCAGTCAATTGAACATTCGAAAGCTAAAATAAAAACACGTTAATTTGAAGAGTCGTTTTGAATTATTTGATTTATTAGATCTTGAATTTTGATGAACTTCTTTTTGTTTTCAGCAATTCATGGAAAACTGAATAATGAATCGGGGAAAACCTATGGCTGTACCAACTACAAGAAAAGACCTCATGATAGTCAATATGGGTCCTCACCATCCATCCATGCATGGCGTTCTCCGACTTATCCTTACTTTAGACGGTGAAGATGTTATTGACTGTGAACCAATATTGGGTTATTTACACAGAGGGATGGAAAAAATTGCGGAAAACCGAACAATTATACAATATCTGCCTTATGTAACACGTTGGGATTATTTAGCCACTATGTTCACCGAAGCAATAACGGTAAATGGGCCAGAACAATTGGGAAATATTCAAGTACCTAAGAGGGCTAGCTATATCAGAGTGATTATGCTGGAGTTAAGTCGTATAGCTTCTCATTTGTTATGGCTCGGCCCTTTTATGGCAGATATTGGCGCGCAGACCCCCTTCTTCTATATTTTCAGAGAAAGAGAATTGGTATATGATTTATTCGAAGCTGCCACCGGTATGAGAATGATGCATAATTATTTTCGTATCGGCGGAGTAGCTGCCGATCTACCTTATGGATGGATAGATAAATGTTTAGATTTTTGTGATTATTTTTTAACAGGGATTGCTGAATACCAAAAACTTATTACACGAAATCCTATTTTTTTAGAACGAGTTGAAGGAGTGGGCATTATTGGTGGAGAAGAGGCAATAAATTGGGGTTTATCGGGACCAATGCTACGAGCTTCCGGAATACAATGGGATCTTCGTAAAGTTGATCATTATGAGTGTTACGACGAATTTGATTGGGAAGTCCAATGGCAAAAAGAAGGAGATTCATTAGCTCGTTATTTAATACGAATCGGTGAAATGGCAGAATCCATCAAAATTATTCAACAGGCTCTAGAAGGAATTCCAGGGGGTCCCTATGAGAATTTAGAAATCCGACGCTTTAATAGAATAAAATATCCTGAATGGAATGATTTTGAATATCGATTCATTAGTAAAAAGCCATCCCCTGCTTTTGAATTGTCGAAACAAGAACTTTATGTAAGAGTCGAAGCCCCAAAGGGGGAATTGGGAATATTTTTGATAGGAGACCAGAGTGTTTTTCCTTGGAGATGGAAAATTCGTTCCCCGGGTTTTATCAATTTGCAAATTCTTCCTCAGTTAGTTAAAAAAATGAAATTGGCTGATATTATGACGATACTAGGTAGCATAGATATTATTATGGGAGAAGTTGATCGTTGAAATGATAATTGATACAACAGAAGTACAAGCTATCAAGTCTTTTTCCAGATTAGAATCCTTAAAAGAGGTTTATGAAACTATATGGATGCTTGTCCCTATTTTGATTCTCATATTGGGAATCACAACAGGTGTACTAGTAATTGTGTGGTTAGAAAGAGAAATATCCGCAGGTATACAACAACGTATTGGACCTGAATACGCCGGCCCTTTGGGAATTCTTCAAGCTCTAGCAGACGGGATAAAATTACTTTTGAAAGAGAACCTTCTTCCATCTAGGGGGGATACACGTTTATTTAGTATCGGACCCTCTATAGCAGTCATATCAATTCTACTAAGTTATTCAGTAATTCCTTTTGGCTATCGCCTTATTCTAGCCGATCTCAGTATTGGTGTTTTTTTATGGATTGCCGTTTCAAGTATTGCTCCAATTGGACTTCTTATGTCAGGATATGGATCAAATAATAAATATTCCTTTTTAGGTGGTCTACGGGCTGCTGCTCAATCAATTAGTTATGAAATACCATTAACTCTATGTGTGTTATCAACATCTCTACGTGTGATTCGTTGAGACATAAGTCTTCCTCCATTTCTTTTTAGGCTTCTAAGAATAAAAATTAAACGTATTAAATAGATATATCTTTCTTTCTTTTTTTATTCACTAGCCCGGATTGCTAAACTAAACTAGATAGTTAGATGAGTGAAAGAAAACAGCTTCGAAATTCGCAGTAAAAAATTTGAATCTCATTTCCTATGTACAAGGGTTAAACGAAAATAAACATAAGCAGTCAAGACTCTTTACCCCAAGATTGGTTAATAAGTCATCATGTCTTGAAGCGGGTTGAAAAGAACAACTCTATGGAGCTTTTACTATCTTTTGTATGTATTCCCATACATGAATTACCATAGAGATTGAGAAAAGATGAGTGGATGATTAGGAACACAAAAGTACACAAAGGATTCGTAATAGAGATTATGTAAGTTATTCGAAGAGACTTTTATACATAAAAGAAATACTAATTAGGGCTTTAAATTTGTAGAAACGATCAAGTAGTACTCCCAAAAATGAAATTCCGATCCAGAGTATGATCCTATCCACCGATTATATGAATAACTATCAGTAACGAAGTAATCCTTTACCCTTTCTTTCTTTTATTTAGGTTTAATATAAAAGTAAAGTAAAGGAACGAAAAGAAAGTATGGAATTGCAAAAAAAAAATCTTTTTTATCTGATATCCATATTAATGGAAATGAAATTTTTGTCATGTCATAAATAATGAATGTTTAATTCTTTTTTTTTTTGGAATCAAAAAAAAAGTGAACTATTTATTGAATTAACTCCTCCAATCTGGACGATTGACTAAAAATGAGCTATTATGATTTAAAAGAAGCCGCTATGGTGAAATTGGTAGACACGCTGCTCTTAGGAAGCAGTGCGAGAGCATCTCGGTTCGAGTCCGAGTAGCGGCATGCCATCGTACAAATTAACAAAAGGATTCAATAGTTCTATAATGAATAATGAAATAAATTTGATTTATTATTTCCATTTACTAAATTTGCAATTGAAGGATTTCTTTTTTTTTTATGATATTTTCGACTTTAGAGCATATTTTAACTCATATTTCCTTTTCAATGGTTTCCATTGTAATTATACTTCAGTTGATAACTTTATTAGTCAATGAGATAGTAGGACTATATGATTCATTTGAAAGGGGCATGATAATTACTTTTTTCTGTCTAACAGGGTTATTAGTTACTCGTTGGATTTATTGGAAACATTTCCCATTAAGTGATCTATATGAATCATTAATCTTCCTTTCTTGGAGTTTCTACATTATTCATATGATTCTTTATTTTAAAAAACAGAAAAAAAATCTAAGTGCAATAACCGCGCCAAGTGCTATTTTTACCCAAGGGTTTGCTACTTCGGGACTCTTAACGGAAATGCATCGATCCGGAATATTAGTACCCTCCCTCCAATCTCATTGGTTAATGATGCATGTAAGTATGATGGTCTTGGGTTATGCAGCTCTTTTATGCGGATCATTATTATCAATAACACTTTTAATCATTACATTTCAAAAAGAAATAAAAAAAGATATAATAAGGATTTTTGATAAAAGAAAACATTTATTAAATGATTCATCTTTCTTCGGTGAGATTCAATACATGAATGAAAAAGGCAATATTTTACAAAGCACTTCTACCCTTTCGGTTCGGAATTATTACAAGTCTCAGTTGATTGAACAACTGGATTTTTGGGGTTATCGTGTTATTAGTCTAGGATTTTTCTTTTTAACCACAGGTATTCTTTCAGGAGCAGTATGGGCCAATGAGGCATGGGGATCATATTGGAATTGGGACCCAAAGGAAACTTGGGCATTTATTACTTGGACCCTATTTGCTATTTATTTACATGTTAGAACAAATAAAAATTTGCAGAGTGCCGATTCCGCAATTGTGGCTTTTATAGGTTTTCTTATAATTTGGATATGTTATTTTGGGGTCAATCTATTAGGAATAGGGCTACATAGTTATGGTTCATTTACATTAACACTTAATTAAATTGAAGAAAGGGACTTGCGAATCTAAACATAGGACAAGGCCTAAGCAAGTTTCTTATAAACATTTAAAGAAAGTTTTAAATGGTTCTCGCAAACGTCAAACATGACTGATTCTAATTTCAATTCGGTCTGGCCTTTCTTCTTCTTGACTTTATGTAAAGAAGAAGAAAGACTTTTTTTTTTTCATTTTTTTTTTTTTCTTTTATTTAATGAAATGAAAGGAAAGCTATCTATAAAAAAAATTGGATAGAACAGCTTCCGCCTTCTCCACTGATAGTGAGAGAGCGAAATCCGGGTAAACGCCAATACCTATTACTGGTAGAAAGATAGAAGTCGAAAC